CGCAATACAGATTCATAAGTTTTAACCTCTGGCTCACTACTAGAATCGACAATTCAAGCATCTGAGGCTGCATTAATCGGGGATACACGACAGAAGGAATTGTTTTTTTTTTACAAACCTCACCTTCAAAAAGCGTAGTTTTTTTTTTCTAGTCCGAAATCGTGCGTCAGTCTTATAAGACTGAAGGCGGTAAATAAAATTGAGATCGAAAAGATATGTAAACTAATGATCAAATCACACCATCTCTGTAATAGGTAAATGCCTCCTTTTCTCCTGAAGTTGTCGGAATTATTCGTAATAAGATATTGGCTACAATTGAAAAGGTTTTATCAATAAAATTTCCATTTATACTCGATTTAGTCATAGATAGCAATCCACTCTCAAATTCTTTTCATTACCTTTCGTAAGAAAATGATTCCCCACAAACAAAGTAATTGGACACTACGAAATAACATAAAAACAGAATTTTCAAAATTTGAAAACTCCTCTTCCTTAAATTCTTTCTTTTTGACCGGAATTAAATAAAATAATAAGAAATAGTTTCGATTTCATACAAATATAGTCGACTAGTATAAGAATAAAGAGGTCCTAGTCTGATTCCCATCTCATCTCGAAATTGAAGAAAAAAACAAAATAGATAGGCCGATTAGTTGATTCCTTACGATTGATTGAATTCGTGTCAAAATGGATGGGAGCACTAGATAACATAAATGGATATCTAAAAAATCGATATCTTTCCTCTTTTTGTTTTTTCATACTTTTTTTCGAATTGATTGCCCGGAATTTTTGAAGGATCAAGTAAAGTAAAAAGAAAAGTGGCTCGCTATTGATTCGGTTGATGGGGCATAATCATTATGTAGGAGAGATGGCTGAGTGGTTCAAGGCGTAGCATTGGAACTGCTATGTAGGCTTTTGTTTACCGAGGGTTCGAATCCCTCTCTTTCCGTACCCTCAATTAATTTACCAATCTTAATGAACACAATGTATCAAAGAACAACACATACTCAAATTCAAAAAGGTAGAACTCGAACCCTCGGTAATTTTGATATCGATTTGCTATTGCTATTCCCTGGATAAGTACTTTATCCTGCGTCCTTTTTTAGTTACTTTTTTTATGGGAAGGAAAGGGGGTAGGAGTAATAAAGTTGTCCAAACCTCTTCTTAGTTGAGTTAGGTTTAAGTTTGCCGAGAATAATATTCTACGACTAGCAATTCATTGATTTTCAAACCAATCGATTTACTCTCGATTATTTGATTGACTAATCCTTTATATTGGAATGGGTGAAGAGTCAAATGTTTTGGAACTTCTTCATGAGGAGATGAATTAAGATAACTTTGAATCATATCTCTAGATTTTTGAGCATGGCTCGCCGTAATAATATCGTGTGGTTTGCAGCGATAACTTGGTATATCTACTATACGGTCATTAACTAAAATATGTCTATGGTTAACTAATTGGCGGGCTTGGGGAATAGTCGAAGCCATACCCAATCGGAAAAGGATGTTATCCAAACGCATCTCAAGTAATTGTAGTAAAACCCGACCTGTTGACCCCTTGGCTTTTCCGGCTATACAAACATATTTTAGTAATTGTCGTTCTGTAAGACCATAATGAAAACGCAATTTTTGTTTTTCTTCTAAACGAATACGATATTGAGATTTTTTCCCAGAGCGCGATTGGTTTCTAAAACCGCTTCCGGCTCTAGGCCCTTTACTAGTTAGACCTGGTAAAGCCCCAAGACGACGTATTTTTTTGAAACGAGGCCCCCTATAACGCGACATGAAGACTCCTTTTTTGTTTGGACATAAACAAACTGAACTAAAGAAATTGATAAATTAAGCGAGGCGAAATACAATAATAATAATACAATGAAGTATTGTCCTAAAAAGAATTAAGAAATGGATTGAATTGGGGTAATAAAATTCCCATTTTATTTTTGATTTATGTATAGAAATGTATAGAAATCATTTTCTTTCTATATTAATTTCTATATCATATCAATAGAATTCTATATCATATCAATAGAAATAGAAATTTATTAGAAAAAAAAAAGAATCCTCTTTTTGTTCTGCCGAAACCGAATTCTTACTGTTTTTTTGCTAATTGAAATGGGGCATATAATAGGTCGGCAACCCTTGTAAAAAAGGGAAAAAGCCATTTCAATGTTCTTTGATTTCAAAAATACACTCTCAATCATGTGAAAATCAAAACAAATAGACAAAAGCCGGCTATCGGAATCGAACCGATGACCATCGCATTACAAATGCGATGCTCTAACCTCTGAGCTAAGCGGGCTCAAATAGAGCAAAAATTGTGTATGCATCGTAAACGAATACGATCTTTTTTTTTTCGATTAATATGAATTATTCAGTATTAGCTATTCATAATAGCAATAGCTATAGATTTCGATTTTTTGATATTGATCAATATTCTAGAAAATAATAATTAGTAATTAGATTATTTATTCTAAATTCTAATTAATATATTAATAAATTTTAGTGATATAAAATGGATATCCATTTTCTGTTTCTCAACACTTAACGTAAACTTCTTTCAATAAGGTATTTGAAAATGTTAATGTATTAGAATTCTAGGAATTCTAAAGAATTCAAAATGCTAACTAATTCAAATATTTCTAATAACAAATTTCAAAATTACTGAAATAATTAGTTTCGTTTTAGCTATAATCAATGATTAATATTTTTAATAACTAGATACAAAATGATTGATATTGTATCAAATACCTTTTTTGAGTTATTTTCTCGGAAGTTAAAGACAAAAAAAGAATCGACCGTTCAAGTATTTCAAATGCATCAAAAAAAAAAAAAAAAATAATGATAATAAGAGAAGCATATATATATTATGACATGGATMAATTTCTATTGAATTGCATAAACAGAAATGATAGAATCATTTTGGGTTGTATCAAATGTGGGTGTCGGCCTTGGGTATCCAATAGACATTAAACAAAATAGGCAATAAATTCAAACAACAAGACCCACTTTTTTAGTTTATAGAGTTTTGGTTTACATATAAATAGAAATCCAATCAAGCGGTATTTAATGAAATTCGTATTGAAAAAAATACACCGCTTTGATTTCAGCATAGTATAAAATAAGGGGGATATGGCGAAATTGGTAGACGCTACGGACTTAATTGGATTGAGCCTTGGTATGGAAACATACGAAGTGGCAACTTTCAAATTCAGAGAAACCCTGGAATTAAAGATGGGGCAATCCTGAGCCAAATCCTGTTTTACGAAAACCAACAGCAGTTCATAAAGCGAGAATACAAAAAGAATAGGATAGGTGCAGAGACTCGATGGGAGATGTTCTAACAAATAGAGTTTACCGCGTTAAGTTGGTAAAGGAATCCTTCTATCGAAACTCAAAAAAAGGGGGCCCATATACATAGATATATGTAATGAACGCTATACAAACTGGATTAAGACGCTGCGAGTCTATATTGATGATTATATGCAAAATAAAAGAATTCTTGTGATGTGAATCGATTGTATTAACTGGCAGAAAGAATCGAATCCTCATTGATTACATCATTTATAAATCAATTTACTCCAGGATCTGAGAAGAAATCTTTTGAAAAAAAAAAACGGATTAATCGCACGAGAATAAAGATAGAGTCCCATTCTACATGTCAATAGTGACAACAATGAAATTTAAAGTAAGAGGAAAATCCGTTGACTTTAGAAATCGTGAGGGTTCAAGTCCCTCTATCCCCAAAAAAACATTTGACTCGTTAATGCTTTATCCTATTTTTTTTTCGTTTTTTTTGATATTTGATATAAGGATATCATTATTAGTCGTTTTATTTGTTAGTGGTTCCAAATTTTTTTCTTTCACAAAGTTATGTACCCGAGTGTATATTTTTTTGTATTAACCCAACTTGGGTTTGGTGTTATATAAGGTACACACAAAGTAAGATCAATTCATTTTTGAATTGACATAGAACGAAGTCATATCATAAAATGAGGAGATATATTAAGTAAAATAAGAGTCGGGATAGCTCAGCTGGTAGAGCAGAGGACTGAAAATCCTCGTGTCACCAGTTCAAATCTGGTTCCTGGCACATAATTCATTTGGATGAGTATCTATTCACCAAATACATTCATATATCCAACATAATGGATATGGATCGACATCCACATTTTTGATATTTATGAATCCATATCCATATTCATTAATAGTATCGATTAGCATACATACTTAGCCATCGAAGTATCGGTAACTCTCATGTTATCCTTTGTATTATATTACATTTCAATTTCAAAATCGCTGACGAAAATTTCTAGATTTCTAGAAAGAGGATAAAAAGTATCCATATTCTCTCATATATAAAATATGAGAATTATATTCTCGTCTTTTTTCTTTTGTTCCTACTCTACTCTGTCTGTTCTTCTTCAAGATCAAGAAGAACGTTACGACTTGATACATATATGTCTATGCAATACAGAATTGAAAGGTTCAATTAGTTGGTTGAGAGACCCAACCAAGCAAAAGTCTATTCTTAAGAAGTTGATGGATAGGAATATCCACGATGAATCTTAGATAGAGTCGAAATGAAATCGTATATTTTTCTTTTTTTTTTTTCTTTCATAGTTTTTTTCCTATTCTATTTCTTCATTCTCTCTTAAGCGAACCTATAGAGTATCTGTAAGATATGTGCGCGGTACAAAGTGCATAATTCGAAATTATTTTCATTTGAATTCAGATTATTGGTTCAGTTCATCACAAATAACAAGAAACAAGTACCCTCCAATTTGAGAATTTCCAATGAATCCATAATTGAATGATAGGACAAAAAGAAGAAAAACTAGAATAGGAAAATTTAGCACATTAAAATTACGAATGAGAACTCACTGACTTTGCTTGATTTTGAAGAGAACATACATAGAAATACTCTTTGTCTATCTGGAGTTATCAAAATGAAGATTATTTTCTTGGCATTCAATGAGCATCTTGTATTTCAAAAAAATTCGGGG